ATTGGTTAGTCAATTGTAAGATTCCCGATAAGAATGATAATTATTAGAATTAGATACTAGTTCTTATGTCAATTGAAAAATATCTAGTTGTTTTCAACACTTTCTAAAAACTTTCTAAATTAAAAAGGGGGGAAGGTTCGTTGGACTAAAAAAAAGGGGGGGAAGAAGGCGAATCAGTAGGTTGATCCCTCACCCATAAATCCGTCCTTCCCCCGTGTTATGAAGAAAAAATTATAGGAGTGAGATCTTAATATAATTTGAAAAAAAAGCAAGATCAGTAAAGAAAGTCCACGGAAAAAAGAACATGTACTTTTATCTTTCTATTTTTAAAAGATTAAACAAAGGGATTCGCAAATAAAAGTGCTAATGCTACAACCAGCCCATAAATAGTTAAAGCTTCCATAAAAGCCAGACTAAGTAATAAAGTACCCCTTATTTTGTCCTCTGCTTCCGGTTGTCGCGCAATCCCTTCTACAGCTTGCCCTGCAGCTGTGCCTTGACCAACTCCAGGTCCAATGGAAGCAAGCCCAACAGCCAACCCAGCAGCAATAACAGACGCAGCAGAAATTAGCGGATTCATGATAAGTTTCTCCTATTCCAAATAAAATAAAGAAAAGAAATAGTTAATAATATAATCAACCAAGAAATTATGACTTTATTATTTCATTCTTCATATTTATCTTTATCTAGTCAAAGTGTAATTGAAATTACAAACTTAAATAATATAATAATATTTATTGAACTATCCAAATTACTTCGATATTTCTTTTTTCTTTTCTACCCATGTAGTTTTTTGTGAATACATACAATTTATGTTCTTATCTTCAATTCTTATAAGAAACTTTCTTTAAATTCTTCGTTCTTTATTTCATTTTTTAGTCATTCCATATTCAATTCACAATTACAACAGATGAAACGGAAGGGCTTTGTTTTTTGAATCCCCATCTAAATTTAGAGTAATAGCAGGACAAATTTAGATATATATTCATATATAAATAGTGAAGATCTAATATGACATATACATGTGTTTCTTCCATACCGTAAACTAATTAGTTGTGTCTTATATTCAATCGGATTAGATAATTATTCTTTGAAACCGACAAAAAAGGAAAGAGTTGTCTTATATCGATTAGATTATATATACATCTAGTTTGACTCCCCTACCCTTTCTTTTATTATTATAGTACATACATTACACTAAATCGTATAGGTATTTTATTTATACCTTATCCTTATTGCAATTGCATCTTTCTTTTTTTGGGAGGGTCGATAATACTTTTGATTCTTTTTAATTCAAAAAATAGATTATCGTGAGCCGCACCTACTTTGTGGAGGTCTAAAATCAAAAAATACTATTTCGATAACTCGTCAATGATGCCCTTCCATGGATTCACCTATATAAGCCGCAGCTAAAGTAGCAAAAATAAGAGCTTGAATACCACTTGTAAATAATCCAAGGAACATAACAGGTATAGGAACTACTAAGGGTACTAACGAAACAAGAACAACAACTACTAATTCATCAGCTAATATATTTCCGAAAAGTCGAAAACTAAGCGATAAGGGTTTTGTGAAATCTTCTAAGATGTTAATCGGTAAAAGGATTGGAGTTGGTTGGATATATTTACCAAAATAAGCCAATCCTTTTTTTGAAATACCCGCATAGAAATATGCTACTGACGTAAGTAAAGCTAATGCAACAGTAGTATTTATATCATTAGTGGGTGCAGCTAACTCTCCATGAGGTAACTTTATAATTTTCCAAGGTAAAAGAGCCCCTGACCAATTGGAAACAAAAATAAATAGAAACAGAGTTCCAATAAATGGAACCCACGGACCATATTCTTCTCCAATCTGAGTTTTGCTCACGTCTCGAATGAATTCAAGGACATATTCAAAGAAATTTTGACCGGAAGTGGGAATAGTTTGCGGATTTCGAACAACTACAACGGTTGAAACTAATAAGATAGCAATTACAACCCAAGAGGTAATAAGTACTTGAGCATGCACTTCAAAATCCCCTATTTGCCAATAGAGATGTTGACCTACTTCCACAGCAGATATATCGTATAATCTGTTTAACGTGTTGATGGAACCTAATAGAACATTCATATTGCCCTGCCCTCTAAAATAAAAAAATATAACTTGAAAGGGAATTATTTTGATTCAACCGTTTACTTTATTTACTTTCATTTTCTATTTGGAATACCTACTCATCACATAATATTTCTGTTTGTTCTTTTTGCACAATTTTTTAATTGTATAATAATAATATAATAATCGATTCCATAAATCTAATCTATGAATCCACCCACCACACCAAGTCTAAAAATTTCTTAATCTTATTATTAATCAAAAATTTTGTATATAGCTAGAACGACCCTCACTAATTGCAAATACTAATTTGTTAAGAATTAATCGGATTGAAGCTATAGCATCATCATTAGCTGGAATCGAAATGTCTGCGAGATCGGGGTCACAATTTGTATCGATTAAACAAATTGTTGGAATTCCCAAAGTGATACATTCTCTAAGAGCCGTATATTCTTCTTGCTGATCAACGATTATTACAAGATCGGGTAACCCCGTCATATATTTTATGCCACCCAGATATGTTTCCAAATGAGATAATTGTCTCTTCAACGTAGCGGCATCTCTTTTTGGAAGAGAGGTGAGTTTACCCGTCTTTTGCTCCATTCTCAAGTCCCTGAACTTACGAAGTCTTGTTTCTGTAGTATACCAATTCGTTAACATACCGCCGAGCCATTTTTTATTAACATAATGACATCGAGCTCTTATTGCAGCCCGTTTTACTAAATCTGCTGCTTTTTTTTTTGTACCAACAATTAAGAATTGTTTTCCTCTGCTTGCTGCATCAAAAACCAAATCACAAGCTTCTGATAAAAAACGAGCAGTTTGAGTAAGATTTATAATATGAATACCCTTATGCTTTGTGGATATATAAGGTGCCATTCGAGGATTCCATTTCCTGGTATCGTGGCCAAAATGAACTCCTGCTTCCATCATCTCTTCAAAAGTTATGTTCCAATATCTTTTTGTCATTTATCCCCACATTTTTTTTTTGAAATTGAAAAAAAAAGAGACCAGGTATCCTGAAATAGAAATAAATAATTGTTCCGATGGAACCTTTTCTTTTATTGAAGATTGTCTGTTAATACATAATCAAGCCATTCATTTTTTTTCTATTTATTATATTTAATATTTATTATACTTACTTTATTAAGAAATCAAATGACTGCTTTTAATTTTAAAGGTAGGAAGCATTAAATCCTAGATTTCGAATGTATCACATAAATTCTTTGAAATGAAAAAAATCAAATAATTTTCTGTGATGGAACAAAAGATTTCTAATTTCTACTTCGAATAAATTCTTTTTTTTTTCCAAGGTAATCTTGTTCTGTTGCCCTGACCGTGAACGGTGCATTATTCTTTTGAACCCGGTACCAACGGGGATCATTCCCCCTAAAACAACATTCTCTTTAAGACCTTTCAACCAATCGATACGACCCCGAAGAGCGGCTTTTGCTAAAACTCTAGCAGTTTCTTGAAAACTCGCTTCGGATATGAAACTTTGAGTATTCAGAGATGTTTTTGTTATTCCCAATAATAAAGCTCGGTAACAAACTGCTTCTTCCAAGGCACGCCCCGTTCGTTCGGCTCGCAATAATCCAATAAGTTCGCCAGGTAAAAATACATTAGACATTCCATCTTCTGAAACCAATACTTTGGATGTTATTTGACGCACAATAATTTCTATATGTCGATTATGGATGTGTACTCCCTGGGATCGATAAACCTTTTGGATTTTATTAACTAAAGAAATACGACTTTGCGCTATAGTTAGCTCAGCACCAATCAAGAATCCCCAGGGAATGCCGAGAATTCTTGTTATACATTCATTCCAAGCATCAATTCTTTTTTCTAGATTCATCGATATTGAATCAATCGAACGTATTTCTAATATCTGTTCCACTTTTGGAAGACCTTGTGTTATATCACCGGATCTCGATTTTTCATATATAAATGTAACTAATATATCTCCTTCATAAAGGATTTCTCCATAATGGCCATGAATGGTTGCTCCTGGAGTCGCCAAATAAGGCTTAGCCGATCTTATTATTACAGAATCCTTTTGAACAGTTAGAACTTGACCCGATTTGAGTTTGAAATGTGGTCCATTTTTCGTTTGAGCTATACATATATTTTCACAAATAAATTGTCCAAGACTAATTATTGTCAAAGTTTTTTCACAAAAATTATGATGGAGAAAGTACCAATTCAAATGGAATGGATTTAAAACGATGTTACTGTATAGATCGGGTTTAAAAATTGTCTCGTTTTCGTCCATTAAATAATATTTAATTACTTGAAAGGTTTCCTTTAATTTGTCAAGTTGGAAATTTTTAGTTCTTGAGATCTGATTGTGAGTTATTAAACGAGAAAATGAATAAAAATTTGCAATTTGAAGGGCTATTCCTACAGGGCCTAACGAATTCTTAATTGCAATTATAGGATCCTTTTTTATCTTTATCCCATTAGGATCTTTTACGTTGTTGAAAGGTTTCATTTGAAAACAATTAGATGAGGACAAAATTATCAAAGATCGGCATTCCTTATTTCTATTCAACAACATACGAATAGTTCCGTGATTTTGGCTAAGTGATTGTTGAATTTTTGTCTTGGACTTAATAGATAAAAAGGGATTGATATTGATCCGATCCGAATCCGAGATCAATCCTAAACCAGATGGGTCATTCCTTTTTCGGATATATGAAGTATGAGATTTCACTAAGTCAATTCTTAGGAAGTACTCAATCAAACCATTTGTACTTACTTCAACAAAAGAAGCGAAGGCCTCTTCAATGGAAGAACTTCTTTTGTCTTGAGCCCAATTCAAGACTAAACAAGTCCGAACTAATTGAATCCTTGTGTCGGAAATTCCCCGAATGGATTTTCCGTTTCCATAAAGAATATAATTG